TCTTTGTAATGCGTGGATTATTTTGTTGTATTCAATTCAAAGGTTTTTTCTTTCTTTAACTAACTACAAAGATGATGGGTTTTTCACTCTATTTTCTATATAATCTCGAAAGAAAAAAACCTAAAACCTAGAAAGGAAACGATAATGGAAATTGCTAATTACAAGTTTTAAAAATCTAGTTAAAATAAATAAATATTTTTTTGACTGATCTCGTTCTCCGTGTAGGATACCTCTTTTTGGTCTCATTCGATAGATTAAATGAAGAAAACTGCTCTACTATATTAATCTACTTTATTCAAATTGAAATAAATTCAATTTGAATAAAGTAGAAGGGGGCGTATTCTAGGTTCTAAGGTCACTTAAAAAAAAAAAAAGAATCAAACAACTTCTTTGAAAATTTTTACATGTTTATTCAAAAAAAGTTCTATGTTTTGACTGAAGTTATATAATAGAGTTCTTTTTTTATGTATTATTTTTTTCTTAATAATTTCTTAAAGAGTTTTTCAATGAATCAGTTAAGTGAATTCTGAATCCTGAGATGGTGCAGATGCCAAAGACGATGAATTTAGTTCTTGTTCATTTTCTCTATTTTTGTTCATACCACCGATAATGATTGATAACTCACAAATTTTCAATTGAATTTTTTGATTCTTGGAACTAGTATTTTTATCTATCTTTAAAAAATTTTTTTTATTGAAACTTAGGGAAGTACTTTAGAAACATATGTATAAAAAAACATATTTTATTGAGTCCCTTCATGCCTACTATAACTAGTTATTTCGGTTTTCTACTAGCAGCTTTAACTATAACCTCAGTTATATTTATTGGTCTAAGCAAAATACGACTTATTTGAAATGAATTGAATGAAGATTTTTTTATAAAAAAGGATTTCTATGGTATTTCATATGTTCGATAGTTCCTTACCGTGTTAATTACCCAATTTTGGTCATTGAGATTCATCGGCAATACAGATTAAGAGCTAGGAATAGCTAGTACCTCTCTTTTCTCCCTTTCAAAAATGAAAACAAAAGAAAATTGAAATGATTGAAGTTTCTTTATTTGGAATCGTCTTAGGTCTAATTCCTATTACTTTAGCTGGATTATTCGTAACTGCTTATTTACAATACAGACGTGGTGATCAGTTGGACTTTTGATTAATTAACATCTCTTTTTTTTGATTGACCTCCTTCTTGCTTTCATATGCGGGAGGTCTAATTCAGATTGCTGCTCAATTATTTGCGAACAGTGTAATTTTGACACAATCTAATAAACAAGAGTGACATCACGCTCTGTAGGATTTGAACCTACGACATTGGGTTTTGGAGACCCACGTTCTACCGAACTGAACTAAGAGCGCTTTTCTTGTTTTTTCTAAAAAACAAAAAGGCTAGAAAGAGGACATTCTTTAACCCGAATCGATTTTGTACGTATATACTATATCATAGTATATCATAAATTTCAGAATTATATGTATGTCCAATTTTATTAAAAAAAGATAGATCTAAAATAGATCCCTCGTTACTGCTCAGAAGAGCAGTAATAGGTAGGGATGACAGGATTTGAACCCGTGACATTTTGTACCCAAAACAAACGCGCTACCAAGCTGCGCTACATCCCTTTCAATTGGTTTACAGTGTCATTGTAGAGAATTCCTGTCTTGTTTTCCACATCCTTCTTTTTTTTTTCTCATATCACAGATAACAAACATATATATAATTAAAAAAATTACTTTTTTTTTAGGAAAATTCTATCACTAAGATCGTTCCAGTAGACAATATTTCAATTCTAATTTTGAAAATGGGGGGGTTACGTATACAAATACAAGAACTTCTTAACTACATGTACATCTATAGTTATATATATTACTATATATATTGTAATACAATAAAGAAGAAAGAAGGAGGATTTCAAATGCGAGATCTAAAAACATATCTTTCCGTAGCACCGGTACTAAGTACTCTATGGTTCGTTTCGTTAGCAGGTTTATTAATAGAGATTAATCGTTTATTTCCGGATGCATTAACATTTCCCTTTTTTTAATTCTAGTTATTAACATCAGAAAGGGTAAAATATTTTAGAGATACGATCAACGATCGGGGACCTTTCGCCCCTTTTTTTTTTAATTCATTTTCATTCTAAAAAAATAATTAGAAAAAAAAAGGGGCGAAAGGTCATAAAAACGAGGGTTCAGGATCCAATTAAATTAGTAATAGAACGAAAAAAAAAGTGTTGCTAGGGAAAGAGTATCCGACGAGATACTTAAAAAAAATACTGTACAAAGATTTTAAATATAGTTTTCAAAAAATCATTGTATTGCTTATTATTTTATTTTTATTTAATTACTAATTAATATTCATTGCAACGAAATATTTCAGAAATTTTTTTTAGTTAATTAACAGCTTCTATTTTTTTGGTTCTTGTTCTTTATGGATCCTAAAATGAAAATAGAAGATTGGGGTGAATCATAAATCCAAAGGAGGTTTCATGGCCAAAGGTAAAGATGTTCGAGTAACAATTATTTTGGAATGTACCAGTTGTGTTCGAAATGATATTAAGAAAGAATCGGCGGGAATTTCCAGATATATTACTCAAAAGAATCGGCATAACACTCCTAGTCGATTGGAATTGAGAAAATTCTGTCCCTATTGTTATAAACATACAATTCACGGGGAAATAAAGAAATAGATCAAATTGAGTACTTGTATGTCAAATTTGATTTTAAGAACAGGAATAATGATAGTATCTACGTATTATTACATATATATAAATATAAACAAATAAATCAATAGAAAGAAATCTAATCCTATATTCTTAATTCTATATAGAAACTCTCTCCTATATAGAAATAGAAATCGTTTTTATTTTGATCCGATCAAAATAGGATTTTAGAGGTAAGGAATAAAAAAATTATGAATAAATCTAAGCGACCTTTTACTAAATCCAAGCGATCTTTTCGTCGGCGTTTGCCCCCGATCCAATCGGGGGATCGAATTGATTATAGAAACATGAGTTTAATTAGTCGATTTATTAGTGAACAAGGAAAAATATTATCTAGACGGGTGAATAGAGTAACTTTAAAACAACAACGATTAATTACTATTGCTATAAAACAAGCTCGTATTTTATCTTTGTTACCTTTTCTTAATAATCAGAAACAATTTGAAAGAAGTGAGTCGACCCCTAGAACTACTAGCCTTAGAACCAGAAAAAAATAGACTTATTCTTCAATTGAATAACAATTCCAATCTGAAGGAATTAAAAAAGAGCTTAATATTTTGTTCGACAAATCCAATCAAGAATCAAAATTTGATTGTTACGTCTGTGTCTGTCATAAAAAAAAAAGAAAAGAATCATCGAAAAGAAAAAGAATAACTCTTTTTTTCGCGACTATATACCCTCGTTTTGTTTTGACGACTTTTTTTTATAATACTAATTTCTACTCTACCCTCCCCGAGCTTATTCTCCTTAGAACTCTATTTGAAATATTTTAGTGGATTTCTTCCAATCCCCTCATTTTTTGATCTCATTCGAAATCGTATAAAGACAACTTCTATTTAATAGAGCTATTTGTGCAAGTATTTTTCGATTAAGAAGTAATTGCTTCTTGTACAGATTGTGTATGAATCGGTTATAACTATAGAATACCTCCGTTTCGTGAATTACGGCATTTATTCGAGTGATCCATAAACGACGAAAATCTCTTTTTCTTTTACCCCTATCCCGATGAGCCGAAACTAAAGCTCTTATTCTCTGTTGAGTCATAGTTCGTGTAAGTCGTGAATGAGCCCCTCGAAAACTTGATGCAAATAAACGAAGTTTTGTTCTACGCCTCCGAGCTATATATCCGCGTTTAATTCTAGTCATTGAATAAATCAAACTTTGATGAATAACTAATTCTTTTTTTTAGTTATTCTTTTCCCCTTTACTAGTCATTAATAACCAAACGAATTATTCCAATGTATAAAAAAAAATTCCAATGGCTTTTGCTACTCTAACCTTCCCCACCACTATTTTTTGCTAGGTATTTTCCTTTGCTTTGAAAGGATAAATTGCCTTGATACTTGATATAAAAAATATAATAACTACAAAAAGTAGTAAATAGAAATGGATAAATAGTGGGTTCCATCGTTTCTATGGTTACTTCTAAAACGGTGAGGTCCTCTCTATACACCGGAGCTCCTTCTTTTAATTAATCAATACTATTGGTAACTTGTACAATTCACATTCTTTGGCTCTACCCCATTAATATTCCAGTAATAGGTCTTTCACAATGAGATCCACTTTATACAGTAACGGTATTTCATTTTAAAATTGATTTGGTCGTTTACCCTGTTAGTCCGTTTTTTTCTTTCAAGAGTGGAATCTTTTTAATAAAAAATGGAATTTCCCCCGCTTAATGGATAACCATTTGTTATCATTGGGGGTTTTCTCAAAAATGGAGTTGATTGGATTTGCACCAATGTAAACCATAAGTTTCAGACACAATAGAAGATATGAATGATCTATCTTTTTGAAATAATGAATCGAGTTCCTCCATTCTATTTTATTAACAGGTACTGATCCTTGATATTTCAAAAAGAATTTCCTTTTTGTGTTTCAGTCTATGATCTAAACGAGTCGCACATACACCCGAGTACATGTTCCTCGTCGCTGAGGGCATCCCCGAAGCGCTGGGGATTTCGTGACATTTCGGATTGGCTGTCTTGTATTTCTAATAAGTTGTTTAATGGTTGGCATACGGAATCATATAAATAATGGGCTGGTTTAGATGGGTTCTAACCGGCTAATTCTGAATTACTTCTCTTGAAGATTCTCTTCAATATATTTTTTTTAATATTGAAGAGAATATGAAACTAAACCTTTAATCTAAAAAGATATAAAATTAGCACTGGTAGATTTGCATGAAATCGCTCCTATTTTTTATTGAACCGCTACAAGATCAACAATTCCATGAGCTTGGGCTTCTGTTGCTGACATAAAAACATCCCTTTCCATGTCTTCGGATACAACCCATATAGGTTTGCCCGTTCTTTGTACATAAACCCTTGTGATGGTTTCGCGAAGTTTTAGTAGTTCTTCCGCTTCCAAGATAAATTCTCCCGTTTGTGCCTCATAAAACGAACTAGCGGGTTGATGGATCATTACCCTGATGATATAATAGAAAAGGTTCTTCTATTTCGTAGAATGAGGTGAGATAACCAAAAAAACAGAGAAATTTGAATAACCGTACAGGCTTTTTTTGTGCATTGCATACGGCTCCACAATGGAATTTACGTTTTTGACCTTTCCTTTCGGCGAAAGAAAACAAAACATAGGTTGTATTATACGCAGATCCATAAATGATCCAATTACCATCCTTCTTTTTTATAGGAGTTAAAAAAATACTATGATGGTTCCGTTGCTTTATATATCATTTTTTTTATCCGTCTATGATTCAGCAATCCCAAAGTGTCTTTTTTTTTTTTTTTACTATAAATTTTGTAAATAAGCTTCCGGTGTGAAAACAAAGTTTGTGACGCTGAGATGTGCCCGAATAGGGAAGATATAATTTGAAATACCCCCTCCTTATCTCATACTACTCTTTCAATATATAATCTAATTTTTTTAATCTAAAAAATTTCATATCGAATTCGAAGTGCCATGCTATTATTACTTAACTAATTCATATTTCCGATGGCGAAGGCATAGTATTTTTTTCTCGAAAATAAAAAAACTCATTGGCGCCAAGCGTGAGGGAATGCTATACGTTTGGTAATTGCTCCTCCGACTAGGATAAAGGATGCTATTGAAGCGGCCAATCCCATGCATATTGTCTGTACATCGGGTCGCACAAATTGCATAGTATCATAAATAGCCATTCCAGATATTACCCATCCACCAGGAGAGTTTATAAACAAATAAAGATCTTTGGTATCCTTTTCTATACTGAGATATATCATAAGACTAATAAGTTGATTCGAGATTTCGGTATCAACCTCTTGGCCTAAAAAAAATAATCTTTCTCGATAAAGTCGGTTGATTAGGATAAAATTTTATTCCTTAGGAGCCGTACAGGCACCTTTTGATGCATACGGTTCAACAAAAATTGTGAAAAAATCAATGTGTCGATTCCAACCCCCCCGTTTTTTCAGAGAAGGCTTTTCTTTCTAACTTAATAAGGGAAGGGCTTGCTCCCCTTTTAAAAGTAAAAGAAAAAAAAGTTTTTGCCCCTTTTATTAGATATTATAATCCTATAATAAAATAATAAAACGATTGATTAGGCCTGTCAGACTAAACTTGATTCATTGATATTTTTTTTCATCGAGATTCAGTTGAAATGGCGATGGTTTTTTCTTGTTCCTGAATGGGCTTCTTCCTTTTTCTTTCATTTTTTTAGGTTTATGCTCTACTCCGAGTAAAAGGAAAAATTTGCCCGATTTTTATTTGCACATATAGGACAAATGAACCAAATACCGCGTCTTTTTTTTTACTACTCCTTCTTTTTTTTTTCAATTCATTTCTTTCACATGTCTTCTGTCAAATAGTCAACAAATTTTTAATTATATTATTTGATCAACAGTTTTAGATCACCCTGTTTCAATTTTTTGTATTTTTTAATAGAATTTTTTATCATAATTTTTCATATCATATTAAGTAGTAATTATAAAAATATTATATATTAATTATCAATTGGGTTTTTGCTAAACGGAGCCTGGATACTTAATTTTATTAGTCCGATCACGTAAACCATAAAAAATTTTTGATAATCTAATATCAATCTAACTACTCCCTGCATTTAATTCCACTTTATTTTTTGCGCTTCGCGTTACAAATTTTTGATAATTCAATCAATCTTTTTGGGCGAAACAGAGGATATCTCGATCGAGGGAGAAAACGGGGAAATCCCATATAGCCCAATATATCTGACAAGTCGCACTATATGTCAACCCAAGATGTATCTCCTTCTCCAGGACTTCGAAAAGGTACTTTTGGAACGCCAATAGGCATGAAATGAAAAAAAAGAGAATGAAGTTCTCTATTTCACTTTGATGTGGAAACGTAAGACTGGGATTTCATTTTTTTAATAATATTATCCTTTTTTCCTACTTTATTAATATTAATCATATTTAAATTAATCATATTTAATACATAAGTTGAATAAGCTAAAATAAAATATAAAATAAAAGTAAAGTAAGAGAGAATGAATAAAAATAAAAGGAAACTTTTTACGAACGGGCTTCTGAATGATGAACAACAATAGCTATCTTGGTTCATATAAAATAGGATTCACCCCCATTGCGTATTGGTACTTATCGGATATAGAATAGATCCGCTTCCCTTTTTTCCTATGAATCGAATTGTTCCATTATTACTAACAGAATAGAACAAATATTAATCCTTTCTAGGAAATAATTACCTAAAAAGGGGAGGTCCGTAACATAGTTTTTTCCAATGCAATAAAGTTACATAGTGTCTATTTTTCGTTGATAAAGGGGTATTTCCATGGGTTTGCCTTGGTATCGTGTTCATACTGTTGTATTGAATGATCCCGGTCGTTTGCTTTCGGTTCATATAATGCATACTGCTCTGGTTGCTGGTTGGGCCGGTTCCATGGCTCTATATGAATTAGCAGTTTTTGATCCCTCCGACCCTGTTCTTGATCCAATGTGGAGACAAGGTATGTTCGTTATACCTTTCATGACTCGTTTAGGAATAACCAATTCATGGGGCGGTTGGAATATTACAGGAGGGACTATAACGAATCCGGGTCTTTGGAGTTACGAAGGGGTAGCCGCAGCACATATCGTGTTTTCTGGCTTGTGCTTCTTGGCAGCTATTTGGCATTGGGTATATTGGGATCTAGAAATTTTTTGTGATGAACGTACAGGAAAACCTTCTTTAGATTTGCCCAAGATTTTTGGAATTCATTTATTTCTTTCAGGAGTGGCTTGCTTTGGTTTTGGCGCATTTCATGTAACAGGATTATTTGGTCCTGGAATATGGGTATCCGACCCTTATGGATTAACCGGAAAAGTCCAACCCGTAAATCCGGCGTGGGGCGTGGAGGGTTTTGACCCTTTTGTTCCGGGAGGAATAGCCTCTCATCATATTGCAGCAGGGACGTTGGGTATATTAGCGGGCTTATTCCATCTTAGTGTTCGTCCGCCTCAACGTTTATACAAAGGATTACGTATGGGAAATATTGAAACCGTCCTTTCCAGTAGTATTGCTGCTGTCTTTTTTGCAGCTTTTGTTGTTGCTGGAACTATGTGGTATGGTTCTGCAACTACTCCCATCGAATTATTTGGTCCTACTCGTTATCAATGGGATCAGGGATACTTTCAACAAGAAATATATCGAAGAGTTAGTGCTGGACTAGCTGAAAATCAAAGTGTATCAGAAGCTTGGTCTAAAATTCCTGAAAAATTAGCTTTTTATGATTATATTGGTAATAATCCAGCAAAAGGGGGGTTATTCCGAGCGGGTTCAATGGACAATGGGGATGGAATAGCTGTTGGATGGTTAGGACACCCCGTCTTTAGAAATAAAGAAGGGCGTGAACTTTTTGTACGCCGTATGCCTACTTTTTTTGAAACATTTCCGGTTGTTTTGGTAGACGGAGACGGAATTGTTAGAGCCGACGTCCCGTTTAGAAGGGCAGAATCTAAATATAGTGTCGAACAAGTAGGTGTAACTGTTGAATTTTATGGTGGTGAACTCAATGGAGTGAGTTATAGTGATCCCGCAACTGTTAAAAAATATGCTAGACGGGCTCAATTGGGTGAGATTTTTGAATTAGATCGTGCTACTTTGAAATCCGATGGTGTTTTTCGTAGCAGTCCAAGAGGGTGGTTTACTTTTGGGCATGCTTCGTTTGCTCTACTTTTCTTCTTTGGACACATTTGGCATGGTTCTAGAACCCTCTTCAGAGATGTTTTTGCTGGTATTGATCCAGATTTGGATGCTCAGGTGGAATTTGGGGCATTCCAAAAACTTGGAGATCCAACTACAAAAAGACAAGCAGTCTGATGCAACATTGCTTTTTTCTTTTAGTTTCTGTTTGCGATTTTTTTTATTTAATAGGTAGGGTACTGTAGGAATCTTTATTTAAATCGCTGCCGTTTCTTTGACTCTTTTTTGTTCTTTATCCGGAGGGATACTCCTAAGTAAACATAAACAAAACAGGTATGAAAGCTATAATTGTAAACCACGATCAAATTTATGGAAGCATTGGTTTATACATTTCTCTTAGTATCGACTTTAGGGATCATTTTTTTCGCTATTTTTTTTCGGGAACCGCCTACAATTTCAACTAAAAAATGAAATAATTTTTCATTATCTTCATTGACGTAATGAGCCTCCAAATAATTGGAGGCTCATTACGTCAACTAGTCCCCGTGTTCCTCGAATGGATCTCTTAGTTGTTGAGAGGGTTGCCCAAAGGCAGTATATAGAGCATACCCAGTAAAACTTACAAGTAACCCAGATATAAAGATGGCGACTAGAGTTGCTGTTTCCATTATTATAGAATTGAAAGACCACAATGGATCTATGCTAAGATCGTTTATTTACAACGGAATGGTATACAAAGTCAACAGATCGTAATGAATACAAAATAAGATTTATGGCTACACAAACTGTTGAAGATAGTTCTAGATCTGGTCCAAGAAGCACTACTGTAGGGAAGTTATTGAAACCGTTGAATTCCGAATATGGTAAAGTAGCTCCTGGATGGGGAACGACCCCTTTGATGGGTGTTGCAATGGCGCTATTTGCGGTATTCCTATCTATTATTTTAGAGATTTATAATTCTTCTGTTCTACTGGATGGAATTTCAGTGAATTAGACTGAGAAGAATCTTGAAGTCCTAGCTTTTCGTTCGATACAAAAAAGTAAAGTATGTAGGTCTAAAATTTTTAGCCTATTCTCCTTTGGTAGTTCGACCGCGAAATTTTTTTCTGCATTGTATATTTCCGGAATATGAGTGTGTGACTTGTTAGAATTGACCCTATGGATAGTA